GATAATAATGATAATAAAGAAAAGTAAACGAATAATTTACATTTACAAACTTCAAAAAAAAAAAAGTGGGTTAGGGGGGTCGAACTAAGTATATGTAATGTAATGGCTATAAATCAACTCTTATGTATGTTTCAAAGAAAAATTCTAGAATTCGGTTGAATTGAATATAAGATGCAAATGTTTGGTTTACGTTATGGAAGAACCGCATGTATATGTGATATTAGATATTTACTAGTTATATATGAACGATCCATATATCTTATTTCCTTTCCCGCCACACCGTAAATTTTGATGTGGATTCCTAGTCCTTCTGTTTCGTCTGGTACGAATGAATAAACAGACGAAATCGAGCATAAAGAGTGAAGAATTGAAATAATGGAATTGAAACAGCGGTTTGGAACAAAGAAATGGCAGAAATAGAATTTTATGGATTGATAAAAACTCCATGGGATAGGAATGAAAAATGAGATACCGAAGAAGTTCTGATCATTCAATAATCTCATTACTTTGAATTCGAATTCACAGGTCTTAGTTATTTCGACTAGATGGATCTTAGTAATGGACGGAATAATAATAATATAATAATTCATTGGTTGATTGTATCATTAACTATTTCTTTATTTTTAGGCGAGGAGCTTACCATGAATCCACTGATTTCTGCCGCTTCCGTTATTGCTGCTGGATTGGCCGTAGGGCTGGCTTCTATTGGACCTGGAGTTGGTCAAGGTACTGCTGCGGGCCAAGCCGTAGAAGGTATCGCGAGACAACCAGAAGCCGAGGGTAAAATACGAGGTACTTTATTGCTTAGTCTGGCTTTTATGGAAGCTTTAACAATTTATGGGCTAGTCGTGGCATTAGCACTTTTATTTGCAAATCCTTTTGTTTAATCCTAGAAATGCGAAAGTTTTCTTCTTATTTTATTACCTTGGTCTTGTCACTTGCTTTTCCGAATTATATCAAGAGTTCACTCCTACAAGAACTTTCAATTATTCGTTGAGATAACACTCCGTGGGAAGGACTAATTTGAGGATCAGGAATTAGCAGATCCATTCGTTTTCTTCCTTCCCGTTCTTAATTCAATGGAAACATTTTTTGTTTTTAGAAAGCGTTGCAACAAACGAGGTATTTCGCAATTGACATGAGACCTGGAACCTAATACTAAAAAAATTCAGTATTTTCTCATTTCAATTCAAGTTCCCAATAAGAAAATGGAAATTGAAATTTCCTTATTTCATTTCTCAATTGAATTATTGAAATTAATAAAAAAATCAATAAAAAAAAAAAGGCAAAGTAACACAAAAGGAGCTCTGTTCTATTTTGTTAGTTCTATCTATAAGAGGAGATCATATGAAAACTGTAACCGATTCTTTCGTTTCCTTGGGTCACTGGCCATCCGCCGGGAGTTTCGGATTTAATACCGATATTTTAGCAACAAATCCAATAAATCTAAGTGTAGTACTTGGTGTATTGATCTTTTTTGGAAAGGGAGTGTGTGCGAGTTGTTTATTTCAATAATAGGCTGGATCCAACCAGCTGCACTCTATTTGATTATTCTTCATAACTAGGAAAGAAAGGTGCACGATCTCGCGAATTACGTCTGAATCAATTCGGAAATCATATGTACGAACCATAGCATTTCGTGGCTCATTGGGAAATCAACTTTGATTCTCTATCAACCAATAATGTGGGAACCTTAACATGGTTAAAGCTAAACTGTTTGAAGTCCAGGCGCAACATTGGTACTCTTTCTACCACTATATTAGTATGGAGATGGTTTCAAAATGAATAGTTGCAATTTAGCCGATATAGAACACTCATATCGATAAAATGATTTGAACCATTTAATTTACTGGAAAAAGGGCACCCTGGCCTTTCTTTATCCAATGCTGAATCGACAACCTGTGTATAAAGTACGAGGAATTTTTTGGATTTGGAGAAAAAAAAAAAAAAAGAAACAACTTTGCTGAGAATTACAGAGTTTTTGTCTGGTCGGAAGAGTCCTCCAAAAATTCTGGTCTTGATCAACGATCAGTTTCTCTATTTTGGAATACGAACAGAGAAGAAAGGATAAGCTCATTACAAAAAAAAAGATATGGGAATGTCCCATAAAATAAATAAGTAACTGAGCGTGAGAGCCAAATGAATTGAAAGATTCATGTTTGGTTCGGGAAGAGATCATGGAATTTTTGAAATGAATGGGAAGATAATCTACTTTCATTAAGTGATTTATTAGATAATCGAAAACAGAGAATCTTGAATACTATTCGAAATTCAGAAGAACTACGTGGAGGTGCCATTGAAAGGCTGGAAAAAGCCCGGGCCCGCTTACGAAGAGTGGAAAGGGAAGCAGAGGATTATATAGTGAATGGGTACCAGGAAATAGAACGAGAAAAATTCAATTTGCGTAATTCAATAGGTAAGAATTTGGAACGGTTAGAAAATTACAAAAATGAAACCATTCAGTTTGAACAACAAAGAGCGATTAATCAAGTCCGACAAC